CCTAGTATTCTCCGATTCATGGGGATAAGGGAGAGTATTCTTAGTGGCAAAATGAGTCAAAAGGCGGATCATGTTCCTTACACTACTATCAAGTCGATATGTTTTCTTACAAAAAAACGGAACCCTTTGCTTATTATTCATTGTTAATGAAGTTTTCAAAAAAAAATGGGTTTGAATCTCTTCATTTCCCCATAAAGATATTGAATACAAGGAAGTACTTCGTTTTCCACTAAAATTTAGAAAATAAGTATTTAAGTGTCCCTCAAAAGTAAGTAAATAGATCCGAAACATATAAAATGCAGTTAATCCGGCTGTGGAACAGGCTATTAGTGCGAAAATCGGAGAATAGTGCCAACTCTCATTAAGAATTTCATCTTTGGACCAAAAACAAGCAAGGGGTGGAATCCCACAAAGAGAAAGTGTACCTAATAAAAAGGCTGCTTTTGTAATTGGCATATGTTTTGTCAAACCGCCCATAAGAACCAGATTCTGACTTTTTTGTGGCGAATATCCAACAAGAGCCTCCATTGAATGAATTATGGACCCAGACCCTAAAAACAACAATGCTTTCGAATAAGCATGCGTAATCAAATGAAATAAAGAAGTTCGATAAGAACCCATGCCTAGAGCTAACATCATATAACCCAGTTGAGACATTGTAGAATAGGCTAAAACCCTCTTGATATCCTTTTGAGCAAGAGCTAAAGTGGATCCTAAAAAGAGTGTTAGGATACCTATCAAAGAAATTAGATTCAATATGTAAGGTATGGCTATGAAAAGAGGAAGAAGCCGAGCTACAAGAAAAATTCCTGCGGCTACCATAGTAGCAGCATGGATAAGAGCTGAAATAGGAGTAGGCCCTTCCATGGCATCAGGTAACCATACATGAAGGGGAAATTGCGCAGATTTAGCAAGCGCGCCCCCAAATAATAAGAAGGCGCAAAAAATAAAAAATAAAAAGGGAATTTCATTATTATGCAACAAGTTAGTCAATATTTGAAACAAATCTCGAAATTCGAAACTCCCCGTTATCCAATAAAGACCCAAAATGCCTAATAATAAAGCGAAATCCCCTACCCGATTAGTTACAAATGCTTTTTGACAAGCTTCCGCGGAAACGGGTCGTGTAAACCAAAAGCCTATTAATAGATAAGAACACATTCCAACCAATTCCCAAAAAATATAAATTTGTATTAAATTAGAACTAGTAACTAAGCCCAACATTGAAGAATTAAAAAAAGACAGATAATAAAAAAATCTTAAATATCCCTGATCATGAAACATATAATTTTCGCTATAAATAAGAACGGAAAGTCCAACAGTAGAAATTAAGATTGACATTGTGGAAGTAAGTGGATCTATCAAATGACCAAACTCTAAAGAAAAAGCATTATCGATAGTCCAAGACCATACATATTGATAGATATAACCTCTATTTAGTTGCTGAAGAGATAAATAGGCTGAAAGAAGCATAACTATACCTAACAAAAAAATAGTAGGAAAGGCCCATATACGACGAAGATGTTTTGTTGTCGTTGGAAAAAGGAGGAGTCCCATCCCTATTAACATAGGAACGGGGAGTGGAATGAAGGGCATAATCCATGAATATTTATTTATATATTCCAAAAACATAAAATCCATAAAAAATCAATAAAAAAATTCTTAATTCATTTTTTTCTAATTCACCATCCGCTTTGTCTACGAACAAGGAAGTTATAAGTAATGCAACTATGAATCGCACAGAAAGTTTGATCCTGAGTTCTTATCCCTTTGGAATGAAAAGAAAAGGATAAAAAAAGAAAGATATTCAAAACTAAAATGAATTTTTTTATTCTTAACTATTAAGTTAAGTATTAGGATTCTTAATATTTACATATTGCTCTTCAAATATTTAAATGAGGAAGGCTCGCATTTTTCAAAAGAAATTTTAGTAATTTCCTTTCTTAAATAAAAATCCTGTATTCTTTTTCAAATTGACTGTTTGTCCCCAAAAACTTTTGAAAATTTCAATTAGTTAATAGGTTAGTAGTTAGATCCTTGCCTAGTTTGACTAATTAATTGAATAGTTAGTAGAAAAAAAGAAAAAAAAAACGCACATATTTTTTGTTCTAATATTTGTTCTAATAATAACAAAGCTTTTATACGTTTTTATGATATTTTTTCTATACACTTTTTTTTTGATAGTAATATTTCGAAAGATTAGGAGGCCCTTTTGTATAAGATGGATAAGAGTGGTTAAGAGGCTTGTGGTATTGACGTGAGTGAACGCTTCGACGGTTTTCCTCGCGTACTCGTGTGATATTCACGGAATGGGGGGGATGGATATTTTGTATCCTCGAAAGCAAACAAGCCGAGTAGTTTTCAATTCGGCTTTTATTTTAATGAGTAAGATCCCTAATTGGGAGAGGTAGAATATGGGAAAAATGGGTCTCGACGGACACAAATGTGTGGTTTTTTTGGCTGGGAAAACAATGGGTTACACTTTGGTACCAATCCTTCTGAAAGCATGCAGAGATGAAAAAACCCTTCTCTGTCTCTGGACGACAAAACTTTCTGAGGAGGTAGTTCGACTACTCTGGGACTCTATCGTAATCTGGCGCAACCCGTATCCCTATCCACTGCCGGAGCAGATGATTTTAACATCGGTTATAGTGCGTTTCAACGCCCGATGTTTGGAAATCGGGATTCTGGTGATAAAACGAAGTCTCCAGCTAGTTTGGACAATAATCACAACGCGCGACCTTCTGCAACGAATATTTATCCTCATCTGCCTTTCTTTGTTTATAAAGGAAGTGTTACGCGTTTGGAAATTGCGTTCCGAGAAGGGCCAATTTCCACAATATCACAATTTGGCACATATCCCAATTTTAGCAATTGGGCACTATGTGTTTTTTTTTTCCTTTAAAAACGAGCTGATGTTCGTCCTAAACGTACTTTACGTGGTTATCATGGTAACCCCGCTGGTATTGCCGAAGGATCTTGAGAGAAAAAGGAAGAAATAATAATACTAATTCGCATAACAGGTCGAACTTTGTCTAAGCAGTGTGCCCTGTCTTAAAAAATAGGGAGCTATTCCCCAAATGGGAATATCGGGGAATAGCTCCCAAACAAAAAAGAATTCATTGCAATTTTGTGATTAACCCTATTTGAGCATATCAAATAATCACAAAACGTATGATGTCTTGGACATCCAACTATAGAACTGGAGAACTTTTTAAAAATGGCAGTTCCAAAAAAAAGTATTTCTAGCTCGAAAAAGCGAATTCGTAAAAATCGCTGGAAAGTCAAAGGGTCTTTGGAGGCGTTGAAAGCTTTTTCTTTGTCGAAATCCCTTTCTACGGGGAAGTCAAAAGGTTTTTCATTAGCAAAATCTCTTTCTACCGGGAATTCAAAAGGGTTTTCATTAGCAAAATCTCTTTCTACCGGGAATTCAAAAGGAGTTCCTTTTAACAGAAGGCGATACCTCCTACTCCTACTCCTACAGGTACACGAGGCAATCCGCCTTCTGGGACGCCTACGCCTCGAAGCGGAAAAAGGTCTTAATGGGGTTAATGAGGATCGACCTAATTCATAAGAGCCCCCTACCTTCTTTTTTTTTTTTTTCAAAGAAAAAAGACAAGACTAGACACAAGGTACAAGGGTTCACCCTTGAGGAAAAGTTTTTTTATCATTTCAGGGATGGGGATTCTTATTTCCCCATCAACCCTCCCTGTAAAAATCCAAAATTCACAACAAAAGTACGCGCAATATGGTGGTTTTTAAAAATGTAAAAAAGTCCGAGGCGGAGGCTAGGTATTTGCAACAAGAAGTAAATAAGGGGATGTTGTGTTTACGCGTCAAAATAGACTTTAATTTTAAATTTGAATTTAGAATTAAAAAAAAAAATGACAAAAATTAGCCTACACCCCCTCCACGCTGCCCAATGGACTAGACCATTCTATGGACAGAAGTTTGAACAAAGTAACGAAAATTATACAAAATTATACAAAAGGTACGCAAGGGCCGCACGAGGGTAGAATCCTTTAGATTGAAAGGGCAAAGAAAAAGAAGGACCTTTAACAAGTGGTGTGGATTACGTGTCTCTTGTTGGGGATTTGTTGATATTCCTATGTCTTTCTGAAAAAAGCTTTCTAGATATCTTTTTTTCCTCTTCACAGCCCCAATAGACGGAGAGCTTATAAAACATATAAGATTGAAAAAGAAAGACAGTTGGCTTGATCGTCTAATGATTGGTATAAACCGCGCACTCGGGATAGAGGCATTTTCTGGCACAAGTTACGGCAAGGTTAAGCCCAAATGCATGGCTGGGGTTCTCGCTCGGGATCGTGGTACAACAAAGCTTATTCTTTAGGAAGAGAAAGGGCCAGATCAGCTTGTGGAAAAGGGTCTGCTTGTTCCTGAAAATTTTTTATTTTTATCCCCCCAGACGTCGTAGAAAATTGAGAGTTCTAAATGAACTAAAAAAAGAACAAGACGAAGAGCTAAATAGAAAAGGAAATGGTAGATAGGGATGGATATATAAATAAAACCTAAAAAGAATTCATCCCCCTCATACAAACGTCGTAGATAGTTTGGAAGGATAAATTTACGTGAACTATGTATAGAAAGCGATTAACGAGAAAAGAGAGAAGAGACAAAAAATGGAGGAGAAGGGCTAGTTCGAAAAAAAGAAAGAGAACAAGATGAACTACGAAAGAAAGACGAAGAAACGAAAGAACTAAATAGAAATACAATCAAAAGGAAACTAATGAAATTAAGGCTCTTTCTTTGGCCGAATTATGGACTAGAAGACTTCGCTTATATGAATCGATACTGGTTTGAGACTACTAATGGCAGCCGTTTCAGTATATTTAGGATCGATCCGTATGTCCCCACGATTGAAACCTCGCTTATAGTGCCTTTTTACTATATACCCCTAGATCTTATATATACCCATACCATATCTAAGTATATGAAAGCATCTAAATATATGAAAGCAAAGAGATGGCTACATGGGTTGTTTTACCTTCCAGCCTGATACATGATACTAATTCAATGACGTACCAATTTAATCTCTAAACGAAATCTAGAATAGAAATGCCAAATGAGTCAACAAAGGTTTTTTATTGAGTCGTTGTTTGATTTTTAGATAGCAATTTGGATCTTTTGTGAGTGGGGAAAGCAGTAGACTATTCTTTTGTATCTCTAGCTCAACCAATCCAATTGCAAGTTGGATTTATTGTTGATTCATTATTTTATTTTAAAAAACAAAACGAGAAGTTAATAACGAAATTAAAATTCTTGTGTATACAAGAGTCAAAAAGAACTAAGATTTTTATTACTGATCGTTAAAATTCATATTTTTTAAAAAAGAAAAAGATAAGAGGAGGCGGTTTTTTTTTTATTTTTATGGGAAAAACTCCATTAATTTCGGCGATCTCACAAGAAAAAAAGAATACGGGGTCCATTGAATTTCAACTATTTAGTCTTACCAACAAAATACAAAGAATTGCTTCCCATTTGGAATTTCATAAAAAGGATTATTTATCTCAGCGAGGTCTACAAAAACTTTTGGCAAAACGCGAGCGTCTGCTGTCTTATTTGTCAACGAAAAAAAAAAACAACACCAAGTCTGGCGAGGCGACTTCATAGGTGGGTTGAATATTCAAGAGTGGCCAACTTCTATTCAAGAGTGACCAACTTCTATTCAAAAGTCACCAACTTCTATTCGAGAGTCAAGAACTTCTTAAATTGGAAACATTATTTTCAATTATTTGATTTATTCGATTTTTGTATTTGGATAAATTTCTTTTCGTTTTTCGTTTTGGGCAATTCATGAAAGAAAAAATCGAGGAAAACTTATGACTATACCAGCTACAAGAAACGACCTCATGATAGTCAATATGGGCCCTCACCACCCATCAATGCACGGCGTTCTTCGGCTCATCCTTACTCTAGATGGTGAAGATGTTATTGACTGTGAACCCGTATTGGGTTATTTACACAGAGGGATGGAAAAAATTGCCGAGAATCGAACTATTATACAATATCTTCCTTATGTAACACGTTGGGATTATTTGGCTACTATGTTCACAGAAGGAATAACTGTAAATGCCCCAGAGAAATTAGGAAATATTCAAGTACCTAAAAGGGCCAGCTATATCAGAACAATTTTGTTGGAATTAAGTCGTATAGCTTCTCATCTATTATGGCTTGGTCCCTTTATGGCCGATATTGGCGCACAAACCCCCTTTTTTTATATTTTCAGAGAGAGAGAATTAGTATATGATCTATTTGAAGCAGCCACCGGTATGAGAATGATGCATAATTATTTTCGTATCGGAGGAGTTGCGGCTGATCTACCCCATGGTTGGATAGAAAAATGCTTGGATTTCTGTGATTATTTTTTAACAGGACTTGCTGAATATGAAAAACTTATTACGAGGAATCCTATTTTTTTAGAGCGAGTAGAGGGAATAGGCGTTATTGGTAAAGAAGAAGCAATAAATTGGGGTTTATCGGGACCGATGCTACGAGCTTCCGGAATACAATGGGATCTTCGTAAAATCGACAATTATGAATGTTACAACGAATTCGATTGGGAGGTTCAGTGGCAAAAAGAAGGAGATTCATTAGCTCGTTTTTTAGTCCGAATTGGTGAAATGCGAGAATCCATCAAAATTATTCAACAGGCTCTGGAAGGAATTCCGGGTGGGCCTTATGAAAATTTAGAAATTCGATGCTTTGATAGAGATAGAGAAGGGTACCTAGAATGGGGTGGTTTTGAATATCGATTCGTCAGTAAAAAACCTTCTCCGACTTTTGAATTGCCGAAACAAGAACTTTATGTGCGAGTTGAGGCCCCAAAAGGCGAATTGGGAATTTTTCTGATAGGAGATCAGAGCGCTTTTCCTTGGAGATGGAAAATACGTCCACCAGGTTTTCTGAATTTGCAAATTCTCCCTCAATTAGTTAAAAGAATGAAATTGGCTGATATTATGACGATACTAGGTAGCATAGATATCATTATGGGAGAAGTTGATCGTTGACATGATAATTGATACAAGAGAAGTACAGGATATCAATTCTTTTTCCCGATTCAAATCCTTACAAGAAGTCTATGGGACTGCCTGGATACTTGTCCCTATTTTGATCCTTGTATTGGGAATCACAATAGGTGTATTAGTCATTGTGTGGTTAGAAAGAGAAATATCCGCAGGGATACAACAACGTATTGGGCCTGAATACGCTGGTCCTTTGGGAATTTTACAAGCTCTAGCAGATGGAATAAAACTCCTATTTAAGGAGAATCTTCTTCCATCCAGAGGGGATATTCGTTTGTTCAGTCTTGGCCCATCCATGGCAGTTATATCAATTCTCCTAAGTTACTCAGTAATTCCTTTTAGCTACCGTCTTGTTTTAGCTGATCTAAATGTTGGTGTTTTTTTATGGATTGCCATTGCAAGTATTGCTCCCATTGGACTTCTTATGTCAGGATATGGATCAAATAATAAATATTCCTTTTTAGGTGGGTTAAGAGCTGCTGCTCAATCAATTAGTTATGAAATACCATTAACTCTCTGTGTGTTGTCAATATCTCTACGTGCGATTCGATATAAATAAAACAGAAAACCCTCCCTATTGATCATTCGGGTTAATGGACAAAACTAGGTAGTTGTATGAGTGAAAGAAAACAGCTTCGAAAATGAAAATTAGAAATTGGCAGTAAAAAATGGACTCTCATTTCCTATGTACAAGAGTTTGGAGGAGGGAAAGACTAAGGGAAAGGACCCTTGCCCCAAGATTGGTGATTAGTCATCATCCTGGCTTGAAGCGGGTTAAAAAACAAACCCTATTCTATTTTGGATACCTCTTTCTATTTATTACCATAACAATAACAAAAGGGGTCTGATGAAAAATAAGTGGATGGTTAGGAACACTAAAATACAGAAAGGATTTGTAATAGGGATTTGCAAAATTGTACAATTTTTTTTTTACAAAAAACAAAAAAGAATAGGAATTGGGGGCTTTAAGTTGGTAGAAATGATCAAGCAGTACTCCTCCAAATTCCGATCCAGAGTATGCTCCTATTCACCGGTCAAACGAAAGAACTATCAGGAACGAAAGAATCCTTTTTTTACTTTCATTTTAACCCCCCCTTTTGCTTTTTCTTAGTTTGTTAGAAAGAAGAATGGGAACGAAAAAAAAATATGGAAATAATAGAATTACAATATTAATTCCAATCGAAATAAAAAAAAATTCTTTGATATATCCATTTTTATGGAACTAGAACTCGTGCCACTATTCATGAACTAGACTCAAATAATATCAAATCAAATCATATCAAATTCGCAATTGAAAAACCCAGGGTTGAAATATTTTTGGATATCTTGAAAAAGATTATTTTATTGAAGAAGTATCAAGCTATTACTCAAGAAGGAAAAATTGACATTTTGGAAGTAAAGGATGAGATCAATTCAGAACCCTCCCCCTTTTTTTTATTTGAGTAGACAGAATTCCGTTGGTATAATTCCGGACTTCCCGATAGATTTTTAAAAACTTTCTCTATTCTACAAACAAATATATATAGATAGATATAGATAAAAGGTATACTACGAGGTCCTTACATTTATTTGAGGCACTGGGGGAGCCGTATGAGGTCAAAATCTCATGTACGGTTTTGTAATAGCGATGGGAGCAGTGATGGTCTTTCCGACTAGGATTTTCTAACAGTTCAAGTACAGTTGATATAGTTGAGGCGCAGTCAAAATATGGTCTTTGGGGATGGAATTTTTGGCGTCAACCTATAGGATTTTTCGTTTTGCTAATTTCTTCCCTAGCGGAATGCGAAAGATTACCCTTCGATTTACCAGAAGCAGAGGAAGAATTAGTGGCAGGTTATCAAACCGAATATTCAGGTATAAAATTTGGTTTATTTTACGTTACTTCCTATTTAAACTTATTAGTTTCTTCCTTATTTGTAACAATTCTTTACTTGGGTGGTTGGAATTTCTCTATTCCGTGCATAGACTTCTTTCCTCAATTACAATTATTTGAACTAAAAAAAGTGGTTGGAATCTTTGGAACAACAATCGCGCTTTTTATTACATTAGCTAAAACGTTTTTTTTCTTGTTCATTTCTATCACAACAAGATGGACTTTCCCTAGGCTAAGAATGGACCAACTCTTAAATCTTGGTTGGAAATTTCTTTTACCTCTGTCTCTCGGTAATCTATTATTAACAACCTCTTCTGAACTACTTTCGCTGAAATAGAAAGAAGGGGGATATTCTTGATTCTACATTTATATTCTACTTTTATGGCTTGTCTTAAACAAGAGAAAGAAAGATAAAATTATTCATAGATATTCGCACTATGTTCCCTATGGTAACTCGATTCATGAATTATGGTCAACAAATAGTACGAGCCACAAGGTACATTGGTCAAAGTTTGATGATTACCTTATCCCACGCAAATCGTTTCCCTGTAACTATTCAATATCCTTATGAAAAATTCATTACATCGGAGCGTTTTCGCGGTCGAATCCATTTCGAATTTGATAAATGCATTGCGTGTGAAGTATGTGTTCGTGTATGCCCTATAGATCTACCTCTTGTTGATTGGAAATTTGAAAGCAATATTCGAAAGAAACGCTTGCTTAATTACAGTATTGATTTTGGACTCTGTATATTTTGTGGTAATTGCGTTGAGTATTGCCCAACAAATTGTTTATCGATGACCGAAGAATATGAGCTTTCCACCTACGATCGTCACGAATTGAATTATAATCAAATTGCTCTGGGTCGTTTACCAATGTCAGTAAGTGAGGATTATACAATTCGAGCAATTTTCAATTCGCCTACAAAATACAAAAAATTCGGGAAAACCTCTTGATTCTGGATTAAAGAAGAATTTCCAATTTCTAAGTTTTCTATTTTGTTGGCCTAAAGGGATCCGGTCTTTTTTTTTCTTTTTCACTAAACAATAAAGAGAAATTCGACCTATTGATTGCTTAGATAGTTTCGAGCTCTTCTTTCGAATAGAGGATGGCGGGGGGTTGGTCCAATAATTCAACTTAGGGCAATTCGCACTCATTAAAGTTGAATTCAACTTTAATTGAAATGGGGCATATCATAAAATATTCCTGATGAGATCAACAAGCTCATGAAAAAGATTTCCATTTTTTAATCTCTTCCATATAATATAATGGATTTGCCCGGACCAATACATGATTTTCTTTTAGTCTTTCTGGGGTCAGGTCTTATATTAGGAGGTCTCGGAGTGGTATTGCTTACCAACCCAATTTTTTCCGCCTTTTCCTTGGGATTTGTTTTTATTTGTATATCTTTATTTTATATTCTGGCAAACTGCCATTTTGTAGCTGCTTCACAGCTCCTTATTTACGTGGGAGCTGTAAACGTTTTAATCCTCTTTGCTGTGATGTTCATGAACGGTTCAGAATATTCAAAAGATTTGAACCTTGGGACTGTTGGGGATGGGACTACTTTACTAGTTTGTACAACTCTTTTTCTTTCAATAATTTCGAATATTCTAGATACATCGTGGTATGGGATTATTTGGACTACAAGAGCAAACCAGATTCTAGAGAAAGACTTGATAAGTAATAGTCAACAAATTGGAATTCGTTTATCAACAGACTTTTTTCTTCCATTTGAACTCATTTCTCTAATTCTTTTAGTTTCTTTAATAGGTGCAATTGCTGTGGCTCGGCAGTAAACTTTCTAATTTATAGAACCAGCCAAAGAGCGGAAAATCAAAGTTAACCCTCCGTTTGTGTTATCATATCTATTTCTCTATTTCCTTTTCATTTCATTTGCAGACTTTTGAATTGTTATATATTAATTCGTCTATTTATATAGATTTCGAAAATAGATAGAAAATATATAGAATGTAGAATCTTTTTTTTCGGCCTTGTACTTGTTTTTATTTTATTTTAGTAGTATTGAAATTAATCGAATCTCTTTCAGTCTTTTTCCTATTGAAATGAATTCAAACTGATAAGGAGCTCCTCAATGATGCTCGAACACGTCCTTGTTTTGGGTGCTTTTTTATTTTCTATTGGTATCTGTGGATTGATCACCAGTCGGAATATGGTTAGGGCCCTTATGTGTCTTGAACTTATGTTGAATGCGGTTAATATGAATTTCGTAACATTTTCTGATTTTTTTGATAGTCGCCAACAAAGGGGGGACATTTTTTCCATTTTTGTTATAGCCATTGCAGCCGCTGAAGCAGCTATCGGGTTGGCTATTCTTTCGTCAATTTATCATAATAAAAAATCAACTCGTATTAATCAATCGAATTTATTGACTAAGTAGTATTAATCATAAAAATGAGACTATTATTATTCATCAATTTGCATTAGCATGTATGATATGGAACCTAGATCCCATTTGTGAAAACAGAGGAAATCAAAGTATCTTTGCCCTTTTTTTTTAAGACCGAGTTTCAAAGTAAAAAGTAGGTTGCAAAATTCTGCGAAATCGTTGATTCATCTGGTGTCTCAATATATGAGTTTTTTTACAAAATTAATTAACTAGATCGAAAATATATGTTATAAGGTTTCCAAATTTATAGACCCCATGTCACACTCAGTAAAGATTTATGATACATGTATAGGGTGTACTCAATGTGTCAGAGCCTGCCCCACGGATGTCTTAGAAATGGTACCTTGGGACGGGTGTAAAGCTAAGCAAATTGCTTCCGCTCCAAGAACAGAGGACTGTGTCGGTTGTAAAAGATGTGAATCTGCCTGTCCAACGGATTTCTTAAGCGTTCGGGTTTATTTATGGCATGAAACAACTCGAAGCCTGGGTCTAGCTTATTAATACCTTTCAGAAACCCCCAGTTGAATTGAATCCGTTTTTATTTGTTTTTTATCGCCAAGGCCCGTACTCGAAAAAGAAAACAGAATATATTCTAGTTTTGAGCATGGGTTTTATGGTCCAAGCGTATCTTGTTTTTACCACGAATTATTTTCCTTGGTTAAGCATAATTGTAATTTTTCCGATATCCGCGGGTTTCTTCATTTTCTTTCTCCCTCATAGAGGAAATAAGGTAACTAGATGGTATACTTTGTGCATATGTTCATTAGAACTCCTTCTAACGGCCTATGCATTCTCTTACCATTTCCAACTAGATGATCCATTAATTCAACTCGTGGAGGATTATAAATGGATCCGCTTTTTTCACTTTGACTGGAGATTGGGAATAGACGGACTCTCTCTCGGACCCGTTTTACTGACGGGATTTATCACCACTTTGGCTACTTTAGCGGCTTGGCCCCTTACTCGAAATTCCCGATTATTCTATTTCCTGATGTTAGCAATGTACAGTGGTCAAATAGGACCGTTTTCCTCTCGGGATCTTTTGCTTTTTTTTATCATGTGGGAGTTAGAGTTAATTCCCGTTTATTTCCTTCTATCCCTGTGGGGGGGAAGGAAACGCCTGTATTCAGCTACAAAATTTCTTTTGTACACTGCAGGAAGCTCCGTCTTTCTATTAATAGGGGTGCTAGGTATCGGATTATATGGTTCCAACGAGCCAACATTAAATTTGGAAATATCAGCTCATCAGTCCTATCCTGCGGCACTGGAAATAATATTCTATATTGGCTTTCTTATTGCTTTTGCTGTCAAATCACCGATTCTACCCTTACATACATGGTTACCAGACACTCACGGAGAGGCGCATTATAGTACTTGTATGCTTCTGGCCGGAATCTTATTAAAAATGGGAGCTTATGGATTGGTTCGGATTAATGTGGAATTATTGCCCCATGCGCATTCGATGCTTTCCCCCTACTTGATTATAGTAGGCGCAATTCAAATAGTCTATGCAGCTTCAACATCTCTTGGTCAGCGCAATTTAAAAAAAAGAATAGCCTATTCCTCCGTATCTCATATGGGTTTCATAATTATAGGAATTGCCTCTATAACAAATACAGGACTCGATGGAGCCTTTTTACAAATAATATCTCATGGATTTATTGGTGCTGCCCTTTTTTTCTTGGCAGGGACGAGTTATGATAGAATACGTCTTATTTCTTTTGACGAAATGGGCGGAATGGCGATAGCCCTTCCAAAAGTATTTACGATGTTCAGTATCTTATCAATGGCCTCCCTGGCATTACCGGGCATGAGCGGGTTTGTTGCAGAATTTATAGTATTTTTTGGGATAATCACCAGCCAAAAATTTCTTTTAATGTCAAAAATACTAATTACTTTTATAATGGCAGTTGGAATGATATTAACTCCGATTTATTCATTATCTATGTTACGCCAGATGTTCTATGGCTACAGACTTTTTAATACCCTAACTCCCACTTTTTTTGATTCTGGACCGCGAGAGTTATTTGTTTCGATTTCTATCCTTTTACCCGTAATAGGTATTGGTATTTATCCTGATTTTCTTCTCTCATTAGCGTTTGATAGAGTTGAATTTATTGTATCGAATTTTTTTTATAGATAGCTTTAGCTTTCATGAATAGAAATAAAACAAAAAGGGAATCCTATGGAAAAGTCCAATTTTCACTGGACAACGAAAAAGAGGCTCTTTGCCTTCGGTTGAAGTCAAACAAAAAGAATCAAAATTTTTATTTGGAATCAGACATGGACCTTGTGAGAACCCTTTGAATCATTACGCACAGCTTGATTCAAGGGATTCTCAACGGCTTTTGCGAATTTGCGCAATTCTACTCACTCTATGGCCGCTCGCCTCGCCGCCAGTCTATGTTTCTATTTCTCAGAAACTTTCTTCCATTTTTCTTCAATTTAAGCCGAAATTTCCATTTTACGGTATTGGAAATGAACCATAACTATGCAACCCTATTTTGAATAGATTGATTCCAAAATAGCATACCCAAATTATAAGAAAGCCCATAGAAGCCGCAATTGCTGAACTTACACTTCCCACCACGTTTTTATTTGTTCGGATATGTAAAAAAATCGCAAATATTATCCAAGTAATAAATGCCCAAGTTTCTTTTGGGTCCCAACTCCAATACGACCCCCACGCCTCATTAGCCCATACCGCTCCGGAAAGAATCCCTATGGTTAAAAAGAGAAATCCTAGACTAATAATACGATAACTCCAATAATCCAATTGTTGAACCAATTGAGATCGGTAATAATTTACCGAAGAAGTGAGAGAAGCGTTTGGGAAAAAAGTCTTTCTTTGATTTTCATTCAGGTATTGCATATTCGAAAATGGTACATTTAATAACTTTTTTCCAAGGACCCCTTTAGTTTTTCTAAATGTAATGACTAGAAGAGCTACTGATAATAATGATCCACACAAAAGAGCTGCATAGCTCAATAACATCGTACTTACGTGCATCATTAACCACTGGGATTGGAGAGCCGGTACTAATCTTTTGGATTGATTCATTTCGGCTAAAAGCCCTGAAGTAGCAAAGCCCTGGGTAAAAAGGACACTTGGGTAGGTTATTGCGCGTAAATCATTTTTATGCTTTTTCAAATACGGAAGCATATTAATAATGGATAAACTCCATGAAAGAAAAATTAACGAGTCGTATAAATCACTTAATGGAAAATCCCCGGAATAAGTCCAACGGGTTATCAACAATCCTGTTATAGAGAAAAAAGTAACTAGCATGCCCTTTTCTGACGAATCGTATAGTCCTACGATTTCATCAACTACTAAGCTTATCAAATGAATTGGAATTACAATTGAAACCACCGAAAAAGATATATGTTTCAATATGTGCTCTAAGGTTAAAAATATCATATAAAAAAAAATTGAGTGAGGATTCCTCCAGTTAAAATATAAGAAACAGAAATATCATTTTTTTATTATTAAATCAAAAAAAAACGATATTATAGACTCTATTCGCTTTCTTGTAGAAAATCTTCTGCCGCTACTCGGACTCGAACCGAGATGCCTTAGCACTGCTTCCTAAGAGCAGCGTGTCTACCAATTTCACCATAGCGGCTTGCTTAAAATTATCAAAATAAAATCCATGATAATCCATTTTTATTCAATTGTCTAGGTCTATATCAAGATCTATGATAATCTTTTTTTTTTATTCATTTATTCAATTGTCTAGATCGCAAAAAAGGGAGCAGCTTGTATAAAAACTAACTCAAAACTAACAATAAACTCAAAAAAAGGATTCGCAGAGAAGAAAGGCATTTTTTCCTAGTTTTTAGTCGAATACGATTGAAGAGAGTAAGCAGGCTTCGATGTTTTTATTACAACACAGCATAGGGGGGATATTGATGGAGAGCGTAGAACTATCTATAGCTACACCCCCTCCCAGTTCTATACTTTCTTGTGTTCTATCAAAATCTAGATTTGCTAGTCAATATTCAATGAAAAAATCGAAGCACGATACGTTTGTGAGAATTCCCTAAAGAAGGGTATCATCTACAAAGAAGATACTTGTTTCAATATTTGATTTGCGTAACCCTTTCTCCTTGGGGGTTTACAAATACTCATCCTTGCCCTTAGAATTCAAATTATTGAAAAAAAAAAAGCAAGACCGCTTAGTTTAGTTATGTATCCATTTGGATTGTCTTATATTAGTAGTATCCTTAGGGAAGGGCAGTTGGAAGTTGAAATACAAAAGCCGTCCGGGAGTTTACAGCCAAATAGTTAAGGGGTCCAATTCCTCTGGCTTTTGCGACCAAAAATCCACATTTTTCCTTTCAATAGAAGTAGGGGGGTTAGATTTAGATATTATTCTATGTTTTAAGATACTATACAATCAATCGAGGGGTTCAATCCCAAGGGAGGCGTTTCCTTTATTTTAGGCAACGCATTCAGATTCAAGATACAAGTAAAAAAAAAAAAAGAAGTAGAGGAATCACTCTCCCCAAACAAAAGGAGAATTCTTTCATCTATTTTATATCCTTTTGGCGACATGGCCGAGCGGTAAGGCGGGGGACTGCAAATCCCTGGTCCCCAGTTCAAATCTGGGTGTCGCCTGATCAACAAAAGAAAAGGCGCGAAATCCCCTTTGTTGGTTTGCTGATATAACTCGCAGAAGGCTCCCCGATTCTACGAGAAAATCGTATAAGAACTTGTTAGAAGGTACAAGCGTATTTTTTGGAGTCTTTCGTCAAGGGGCTTTGGGTTGGGTCAGAACCCCCCTTTGACTCTTCGCCAAGAATTTCACTATTATTAGTGAACAATAATGAAAGAATTCCTTCAACGAGATAGGGGACATAATTCATATGGATATAGTAAGTCTGGCTTGGGCTGCTTTAATGGTAGTCTTTACATTTTCCCTTTCGCTGGTAATATGGGGAAGAAGTGGACTCTAGGGGTACTACTAATTGGGTTGAGGAATGAAACTGTATTTTTTTTTAGAAATCGTTCTGCAAAGCCTTTTTTTTTTTTATTAATAGAATATGAATTTTTTATTTATTAATTCAATTAAAAAAAAAAAAAATGGAAATAAAAAACGGAGTTATTTCGAAATCCCACTCGTGAAGTGAAGTAATGTTTTCTATGATATGACTAATATATATGAAGAAGAGTAAGATATATAATATATAAAGAATGCCCTCTCAATACAATAAAAAAAAGATTTCAAAAAATCCCATGCTTCTATTTCGATTCGAAAGGAGGGGGGGTACAGACCAAGACGATAGGAAATTTTTTACAACCGAATTCTTCCATTCTATTTCGCTGAGCTAGTTCTTAGTTATATATGGACAATGAGAACGAGGAGACCCCGCTTTGCCTTTCACTTTACTTTGAAATCGAATTTAGGCGGTATCCACCATGAATAGGAGGATACCGTGCAGGCTTCTCTATATTCTATATTAAATATTAAGCCTGTTAGATCCTTATAGAGTAGAACTTGATACAGAGTAGAACGTTATACATTAAAATCAAATCACAATGTCTAGATAGTAGAAAGAAATACTCATATATTTCTTTCTACCATCCTAGGGCTAGAGTGTTAATTCTAGGTCGCTCGCTCCATTTAAGACACGAAATTGGAATCTTTTTTCTTTCTATAAGACTCTAAGAAGTCAAATTTTATTCCAATTAATCGTTTTGACTTACTGTTTTTACGTAAATTATCAGTAAAAAGGCGGTAGGAACTAGAATAAATAATGCAGTAGCAATAAATGCGAGAATATTGACTTCCATAATATCTTCTTTTTTGACTTGAAATTTTGGACTTCCAAATGACTCGGGATTTAATCCCATGGAGATGAAAAACCTTTCGACTGTAAATTCAATAAATTCAACGGGATAAATCTCAATGATATCAAATCGGATCAATATCATGCATAACAATATCTGAGTTATCCAATTAACTCATCATCAAGAATTGATATAGTATAACATAGGAAGATCCTTTCTACATACTCCAGTAAAAAATTTCTCATGCAACCAAGAATTCCCTTCCTTTTTTTTTTTTTTTACTTTAGCTTTAAGCATTCCTTTTTTCTTTCTTCTCTATAACCTAAGCCTCTCACCTTCCTTGTACAACAATTATCTGAGAAAATATGCTAAAATGGCAT